ATGAAAAAATTTCAATTTATTTATCTCTTTACATATAATGGATTTGCCCGGACCAATACATGATTTTCTTTTAGTCTTTTTGGGATCCGGTCTTATATTAGGAGGCATAGGGGTAGTATTACTTACCAACCCAATTTATTCTGCTTTTTCGTTGGGATTGGTTCTTGTTTGTATATCCTTATTCTATATTCTATCAAACTCTCATTTTGTAGCTGCCGCACAGCTCCTTATTTACGTGGGAGCTATAAATATCTTAATTATATTTGCTGTCATGTTCATGAACGATTCAGAATATTACAAAGATTTTCATCTTTGGACCGTTGGGGATGGCGTTACTTTGTTGGTTTGTACAGGTATTTTTGTTTCACTAATGACTACTATTCTGGATACGTCATGGTACGGGATTATTTGGACTACAAGATCAAACCAAATTATAGAGCAAGATTTGATAAGTAACAGTCAACAAATTGGAATTCATTTATCAACAGATTTTTTTCTTCCATTTGAACTCATTTCGATAATTCTTTTAGCTGCTTTGATAGGCGCAATTGCTGTGGCCCGCCAGTAATAAATCTTTCGAACTAGTAACCGAAATCAAAATGAAACTTTGTTCTGTGTTATCACATCCATTTCCCCTCACTTCAATCTTATTTGAAGATTGTTTATGTCTAAAATAGAGATTCTTTTTTTTGATCTATTGCCAATAGATTCCCTTATTCAGTACTTTTTTTTATTCTAGTCACTTAAACTCATTAAATTGTTTTTCATCTTGAAATGAATCAAAATTGATAAGGAGTTGGTCAATGATGCTCGAACATGTACTTGTTGTGAGTGCCTATTTATTTTCTATCGGTATCTATGGATTGATCACAAGTCGAAATATGGTTAGAGCCCTTATGTGTCTTGAACTTATACTGAATGCAGTTAATATAAATTTCGTAACATTTTCTGATTTTTTTGATAGTCGCCAATTAAAAGGAAATATTTTTTCAATTTTTGTTATAGCTATTGCAGCCGCTGAAGCAGCTATTGGACCAGCTATTGTTTCCGCAATTTATCGTAACAAAAAATCAACTCGTATAAATCAATCGAATTTGTTAAATAAGTAGTAGTGTATTAATCATAGAAATTCTAATATTTATCAAGTCAAATTAACATGGATGATACATAACGTATTGATCGTGTTTACAAAAAATGCAAGAAATCAAAGTATCTTGGACCTCTCGTATGAGTCGATCTGGAAGCAGATTGATTAGAAAAATTCTGGTAAATCATTGATTCATCTGGTGTCTAAATATATGTATAATTCATTTACAAGTTTACTAGATCGAAAATTTATGATGTTCAAAAATTTATATATCCAATGTCACATTCAGTAAAGATTTATGATACATGTATAGGGTGTACTCAATGTGTCCGAGCCTGTCCCACAGATGTATTAGAGATGATACCTTGGGACGGATGTAAAGCTAAGCAAATTGCTTCTGCTCCAAGAACAGAAGACTGTGTTGGTTGTAAGAGATGTGAATCCGCCTGTCCAACGGATTACTTGAGTGTTCGAGTTTATTTATGGCATGAAACAACTCGAAGCATGGGCCTAGCTTATTGATCCCTTTCCAAAATCCCACCTGAATATATTTGATTTTTTTTTTACCGACAAAAATCCCCCTGCTCGAAAAATCAAATATATAATTATATATTTGATTTTTCGAGCACGGACTTTTCTGGTCCAAGTGTATCTTGTTTTTACTACGAATTATTTTCCTTGGTTAACAATAGTGGTAGTTTTGCCAATATTCGCGGGTTCCTTAATTTTCTTTCTTCCTCATAGAGGAAATAAGATGATTAGGTGGTACACTATATTTATATGCACCGTAGAACTCCTTCTAATAACTTGTGCATTCTATTATCATTTCCAATTGGACGATCCATTAATGCAACTGACGGAGGATTATAAATGGATCAATCTTTTTGATTTTTACTGGAGATTGGGAATAGATGGACTTTCTATAGGACCTATTTTGCTGACAGGATTTATCACCACTTTAGCTACTTCAGCGGCTCGGCCGGTTACTCGAGATTCCCGATTATTCCATTTCCTGATGTTAGCAATGTATAGTGGTCAAATAGGATCATTTTCTTCTCGAGACCTTTTACTTTTTTTCATCATGTGGGAGTTAGAATTAATTCCGGTTTATCTACTTCTATCCGTGTGGGGGGGAAAAAAACGTTTATATTCAGCTACAAAGTTTATTTTGTACACTGCAGGAAGTTCCGTTTTTTTATTAATGGGAGTTCTGGGTATCGGTTTATATGGTTCCAATGAACCAACATTCAATTTTGAAATATCAGCTAATCAATCTTATCCAGTAGTACTGGAAATAATATTCTATATTGGATTTCTTATTGCTTTTGCTGTCAAATCACCGATTATACCTTTACATACATGGTTACCAGACACCCATGGAGAGGCACATTATAGTACTTGTATGCTTCTAGCCGGAATATTATTAAAAATGGGAGCCTATGGATTGGTTCGGATCAATATGGAATTATTGTCCCGCGCTCATTCTATATTTGCTCCCTGGTTGATGATAGTAGGCACACTTCAAATAATCTATGCAGCTTCAGCATCTCCCGGTCAACGTAATTTAAAAAAAAGAATAGCCTATTCCTCCGTATCTCATATGGGTTTCATAATTATAGGAATTGGCTCTATAAGTGATATGGGCCTCAATGGAGCCATTTTACAAATAATATCTCATGGCTTTATTGGCGCTGCACTCTTTTTCTTGGCGGGAACGAGTTTTGATAGAATACGTCTTGTTTCTCTCGACGAAATGGGCGGAATGGCGATCCCAGTTCCAAAAATATTCACGACTTTCAGTATCTTATCGATGGCTTCCCTTGCATTACCGGGGATGAGTGGCTTTGTTGCAGAATTAATAGTATTTTTTGGACTAATTACCAGCCAAAATCTTTTTTTAATAACAAAAATACTAATTACATTTGTAATGGCAATTGGAATGATATTAACTCCTATTTATTCATTATCTATGTTACGCCAAATGTTCTATGGATACAAGTTTTTTAATGCTCCAAACTCTTATTTTTTTGATTCTGGACCGAGAGAGTTATTTGTTTCGATCTCTATCCTTTTACCTGTAATAGGTATTGGTATTTATCCGGATTTCGTTTTCTCACTATCCGTTGACAAGGTCGAAGATATTATATCTAATTATTTTTATAGATAATTATAGTAATTATAGATAATTATTAAAAAAATTAATAAAATAAAAAATCAAACATCAATCTTATACTATAATAAGAATAAGATGTTTAAAAAATTCGTTGTACAATTACAAAAAACAAATATTTTTTCTTCTCTTAAGTTTATTTTTAACTTATTTAACTTAAACTTAAGTTAAAAATAAAAATGAATTATACTTTTAACCAGATATGTTTGGCCTTTGTAAGAACCTTTTGAATCAAACTAGTGATTCAAAAGGTTCTCGATGGCTTACACGACGTTTTCTTATATATATGCTGTCCCATGTTTATTTGTGTTCATTAGGTTCTTTCTTCAGTTAGATGTTAGGGTAAATGAACCATAACTATGTAGCCCTATTCCTAATAGATTGACCCCAAAATAGCATATCCAAATTATAAGAAATCCCATAGAGGCTACAATTGCAGAATTTACAACCTCAAAATCTTTATTTGTTCGAATATGTAAATAAATCGCGAATACGGTCCAAGTAATAAATGCCCAAGTTTCTTTCGGATCCCAATTCCAATATGAGCCCCATGCCTCATTTGCCCATACTGCTCCCGAAAGAATACCTATGGTTAAAAAGATAAAACCTATACCAATAATACGATAACTCCAATGATCCAATTGTTGAATCAATTGAGACCTATAATAATTCCTAGAAGAAATTAAGGAAGTGTTCCATAAAACATTGTTTCTTTCGTTCATGTATTGGATCTCATCAAAACAAAACGACTCATTATTGCTTTTCTCAAAAATACTTATGACTTTGCGAGATGTAATGACTATAAGAGCTACTGATAATAATGATCCACATAAAAGAGATGCATAGCCCAATACCATCATACTTACATGCATCATTAACCAATGAGATTGGAGAGCGGGTACTAATAGTACGGATTGATGCATTTCGGTTAAAAAACCAGAAGTAGCAAAGCCTTGGGTAAAAATAACACTTGGCGCGGTTATTGCGCTTAAAGGGTTTTTTTTTTTTTTTAAATACGGAACCATATGAATAATGGACAAACTCCATGAAAGAAAAATTAATGATTCGTATAAATCACTTAAAGGTAAATGCCTTGAATAAATCCAACGAGTAACTAATAATCCTGTTATACAGACAAAAGTGGTTTTTATGCCTTTTTCTGATGAATCATATAGTTCTGCGCTTTCATTAACTAATAAGATTATCAAACGAATTGAAATTATAATTGAAACAACCGAAAAGGATATATGAGTTAATATATGCTCTAAAATGGAAAATATCATAAAAAATTATAAAAAAAGAGGAGAATCTCCCAATTATAGAAATGGAAATCGGGAATTGAATTCATTATAGGACTTACTCTTTTATAAGATGCCATGCCGCCACTCGGACTCGAACCGAGATGCTCTAGCACTGCTTCCTAAGAGCAGCGTGTCTACCGATTTCACCATAGCGGCTTTTCGAAATCATAATAACCTATTTTTATTCAATTGTCGAGGTTAAAGTACTCAATCATTCAATATTTTTGAGTTTTATTTTATAAGAAACATTGAAATTCATGAATAAAGAAATTGATGAATCAAAACTCGTTTAAAAAATAGTGATTTGAACCTAGTTACAATAATAATCCTTATTTTTTATTATTTTATTTAATATTTAGATTTATAGTGTCTATTTTATTTAACGTAACATTAACAATGGAGTTCTTTTAGTTTATACTCTCCTAAAATGGAACTTTTCTAACTACATAGTTTTTACCGCAATTCAATGTTCTTTTTTTCTTTTTATTATTTTTTTTATGACCAAAATTTATACATTTCTCGTATAAAATATCCATTGATAAAAGCTTCTTGTCGCATTTAGGTGGATATTTTATACGAGGGATATAAGGGATATATAAGGATAAGGATTATATATATTGATAATGATTTTTTAAAATGAGTGTTCCGAAGATTCCAAAACAAGTTTTAAACTTAAAAAATTAGTTTCAACGGATCATTAATTTGGATTAAAGATCTTATATTATCTTATGTTTGCTCTTTTCGAATAAATATTTGTTCTTTCCTATTTGAAAATCATTTCTATATATAGATATAATAATTTAATAGATATAATAATTTATATATAAAAAGATTATTCTATATAAATTATTATAAATTCTAAACGAAATTCAAAACTAGACTCTTTTTAGAGTCAGAGATAGATCCAGATTATTCCAATGTTTAATTATTTATTTCTTGTTATCCAAAAAAACTTTTTGAATTCCCTGTAGAAAGAGATTTCGCTAATGAAAAAACTTTTAATGCTACCCAATACCCCTTCCTTTTCCAAATATTATTACGAATTCGTTTTTTTGATATGGAAGTACGTTTTTTTGGAACTGCCATTAAAAAATTATGATAGGGTATTCAGTTCTATAGTTGGATGTGAAAGACATCTATTGTTCAAAACCAATTGTTTTTTACTATATAATATATAATTCTCTATAATATATAATTCTCTCTTTATTGTCTAAATTCGACTCTTTTCATAAAAAATATAAAAATATAAACCAAAGCGGTTGTGTCTTTATGTTGTTTATTTTCGTCATGCTATATTTATACATGTAATAAAATACATCAAAAAGTTTAAGAAATAAGAAACCAACCTTTTATTTTTGAATTTAATAAAAAAACGTTAATAATCTTTTTTTTATATTAATTGCTTAATTGGTCAAGCTCAAAAAAAGAGTGCACCTAATGAAAATTGTAAAATTAAAATGAGACTAGTAGTTAATCTGTTAAAGTATACATCATTTTTTATATTTTTATATAAAATAAAAAATAAGTCCTTTTATTTTTGTAATTCCTTCACTCAATTAAAAAACTTCATTGGTTAATGATTCTGAATAAACGAACTAAAAAAAAAAAGAACTCTTTTTTTTTCTGGGGTTAAGTTATGGACTGTGTCTGTCTTTTATGAATTCTATTAAAATAACATATTCTTTTTGGTGTAATTATTTGTCCTTACTCTCTCTAGAGATTCAAATATTGTATTATGTAAATTGTAATAAGAATTGAGATTTTTATTTTTTTTTTTGTAGTTTCATAAAATCTTACTTAAAAAAGATAAGTATTTATTTTTCAATGGTAACTTGGTCATCTCATTTGACCAATTCTAACTTCTTGATTTGAAATATCTTTTTTGTTTGAAGTATTTGGAAAAGATTTAGAATAATTAAGAATAAAAGATATTTATTTTAGTTTTACATATCTTATCTTAATTTTTTTTATTAACTGACTCCTTTCAAAAAAAATAAGAGCTGATGAATCAGAAACAGTTAACTAAGAATAAAAGATTTTTATTTGTTTTTATGGAATATACATACCAATATTCATGGATCATACCTTTCATTCCAGTTATAATTCCTATGTTAATAGGGGTGGGACTTCTCCTTTTTCCGAAGGCAACAAAAGATCTTCGCCGCATGTGGGCTTTTCCTAGTGTTTTATTGTTAAGTATAGTTATGATTTTTTCAGCCAATCTGTCTATTCAGCAAATAAATAACAGTTATATCTATCAATATGTATGGTCTTGGACCATCAATAATGACTTTTCTTTAGAGTTCAGCTACTTGATCGATCCACTTACTTCTATTATGTTAATCTTAATTACTACTGTTGGAATTATGGTTCTTATTTATAGTGACAATTATATGTCTCATGATCAAGGATATTTGAGATTTTTTGCTTATATGAGTTTTTTCAATACTTCAATGTTGGGATTAGTGACTAGTTCTAATTTGATACAAATTTATATTTTTTGGGAATTAGTTGGAGTGTGTTCTTATCTATTAATAGGTTTTTGGTTCACACGAACGATTGCCGCGAATGCTTGTCAAAAAGCGTTTGTAACTAATCGTGTAGGGGATTTTGGTTTATTATTAGGAATCTTAGGTCTTTATTGGATAACGGGCAGTTTCGAATTTCGGGATTTGTTTGAAATATTCAATAGTTTGATTTATAATAATGAAGTTCATTTTTTATTTGTTACTTTGTGTGCCTTCTTATTATTTTCTGGTGCAATTGCTAAATCCGCTCAATTCCCCCTTCACATATGGTTACCTGACGCTATGGAAGGACCTACTCCTATTTCAGCTCTTATACATGCTGCTACTATGGTAGCAGCAGGAATTTTTCTTGTCGCTCGGCTTCTTCCTCTTTTCATGGTTATACCTTACATAATGAATATAATCGCTTTAATAGGTATAATAACATTACTATTAGGAGCTACTTTAGCTCTTGCTCAAAAAGATATTAAGAGAAGTTTAGCCTATTCTACAATGTCTCAATTGGGTTATATGATGTTAGCTCTAGGTATTGGGTCTTATCGAGCTGCTTTATTTCATTTGATTACTCATGCTTATTCAAAAGCATTGTTGTTTTTAGGGTCCGGATCAATCATTCATTCAATGGAAGCTATTGTTGGATATTCTCCAGATAAAAGTCAAAATATGGTTCTTATGGGTGGTTTAATAAAACATGTGCCAATTACAAAAACTGCTTTTTTATTAGGTATACTTTCCCTTTGTGGTATTCCACCCCTTGCCTGTTTTTGGTCCAAAGATGAAATTCTTAATGATAGTTGGTTGTATTCACCGATTTTTGCAATAATAGCTTTTTCCACAGCAGGATTAACTGCATTTTATATGTTTCGGATCTATTTACTTACGTTTGAGGGCTCTTTAAATGTAAATTTTCAAAATTACAGCGGTAAAACAAATAACTCGTTTTATTCAATATGTCTATGGGGAAAAGATAAAGAAGGGAAAAAAATAATTAAAAAAGATTTTCGGTTATTATCTTTATTAACAATGAATAATAATGAAAGGATTTCTTTTTTGGGGAAGAAGACATATCCAATTGATATTAATATAAGAAAGATGACGCGACCCTTTATTACTATTGCTCATTTTGACATTAAGAACACTTTTTCGTATCCCCATGAATCGGATAGTGCTATGCTATTTCCTATGCTTGTATTAGGTATATTTACTTTGTTCATTGGAGCCATAGGAATTCCTATGAATCAACAAGGAATGGATTTTGATATATTATCAAAATTGTTAACTCCAGCTATAATATATCAAAATTCAAATAATTCTGTGGATTGGTATGAATTTGTGACAAATGCAAGTTTTTCATTGAGTATAGCTTATATCGGAATATTTATAGCGTCTTTTTTATATAAGCCTGTTTATTCATCTTTACAAAATTTGAACTTCCGAAATTCATTTCTTAAAAGTGTTCCCAATCGAATTCTTTGGGAAAAAATAATAAATGTGATATATGATTGGTCATATAATCGTGGTTACATAGATGTTTTTTATGCAATATCCTTAAATAACGGTATAAGAGGATTAGCTCAACTAACTGATTTTTTTGATAAACGAGTAATTGAAGGAATTACGAATGGAGTCGGTATTACAAGTTTTTTTGTCGGAGAGGGTATCAAATATATAGGTGGTGGCCGAATTTCTTCTTATCTCTTATTGTATTTATTTTATGTATTCATTTTTTTATTCATTTTCATTTTTTAAATTATAAAATAAAAAAAAGTAAGTTAATTTATATTAATTATATTTCATATTCAAAATAAGTTATATTATAATTATATTATAATAATTATATTATAATTATAATCAAAAATTTTTACATTTTTATTTTTTTTTTATTGAATAATTTAATATTTTTTATTTAATTTTGTTTTGATTTAATATTGATATTGATTGTTTATAGTCGAAAAGAATATTAACAAGAGGTTTTTCAAACCAGAATATCTCTTTATCCTTTTTATCTTGAAATATTTCTAACTTCGAATTTTCTTGATTCCCATCTAGATAAGAAGTTTCATAAATTGGTCTATTTTTATAGCGTGTCTCTTTAAAGTGGAATTCATCCTTTGTTTTTCCCTTTCCATTCATTCGGATCTCTTTTGTTTCATCCATTTTGTCCGGATCCTCCTTTTCTTCCGAAAAAAGAGAAGGAGAAGGATCTTCTTCAGTGGATTCTTCTTGTTCCTGTTTAGTCCCCTTTGTTTCGGAAGTTGTTTCTATTTCTACATCTGTTTCTTCCTCGCTTTCCCCCCTTTCTTCCGTTTCTGAGGTTTCTTTCAGTTTCTTAGTAATAATGGGTGACGGTACTCTGCCTAAATAGTAGACACAGGTAATAAATAAGAGAATACTAAAGATTCGAGCCATATTAGATCTAATAAGTACATTAAATCTAATAGAATCATTTTGCTGTATCCAGACTAATACCAATCCAACCCATTTCATGAATAAAATGTGACCAATTAACCAACCAACAAAACTACTTGTTACAAATAATATCTTGTTGTTGCATCGAAACATATAAATGTTGACTAATCTGACTAACATTGAACTTGGTAAAATGAAATGGTTGAATAATTGAAAAATTAGATTATTCAGGAATACGCATTGAATGCTAAGATTACGCATTGAGTTTCTGGTAGTAGATCCATAATCAAAAAAGTGTTTGTGATTGTTCCAGAAGAAATGAAACAAAAGATACGGTAGAGCTAGTACAGTTATTGTATGAGGTCTACCCAATGCTAGATGCAGAGGCGCATAATAGATCGATATGAACATCATGAGCTGTCCCGTAATAAAACCAGTTGTTGCTGATACTTTCTTCTCGATTCCTTCTTCTATAATCCGAGCTCGGAGAAAGAAGAGATAAGAG